ATTCAAAAATCTCACCCAATTGAGCCCGTCTAGCATATTTTTTCACAGTTGCGGGATCACTATAACTCACTCCATTGAGTTCACCACCATAAAACGCAACAGTTACACCTACTTGTTCGACACTATATTTAGATTCTGCCCTTCTAAACGGTACGTCGGCTCTAACAATTCCGTCTCCGTCTACCAAAACAACCGGAAATGTTTCAAAAAAAGTAGGCATACGGCGTACAAAAAGTTCACGCCCTTCTTTATTTCTAAAGACGGGGTGTCCTAACCATCCAACAGCTATTCCATCCCCATTGTCCATTGAACCCGCTCGGAATAACCCCCCTTTTGCTGGATTATTACCAATATAATCATAAAAAGCTAATTTTTCAGGAATTTTAGACCAAGCTTCTGATACACTTTGATTTTCAGCTAGTCCAGCACTAACTCTTCGATATATTTCTTGTTGAAAGTATCCCTGATCCCATTGATAACGAGTAGGACCAAATAATTCGATGGGAGTAGTTGCAGAACCATACCACATAGTTCCAGCAACAACAAAAGCTGCAAAAAAGACAGCAGCAATACTACTGGAAAGGACGGTTTCAATATTTCCCATACGTAATCCTTTGTATAGACGTTGAGGCGGACGAACACTAAGATGGAATAAGCCCGCTAATATACCCAACGTCCCTGCTGCAATATGATGAGAAGCTATTCCTCCCGGAACAAAAGGGTCAAAACCCTCCACGCCCCACGCCGGATTTACGGGTTGGACCTTTCCGGTTAGTCCATAAGGGTCGGATACCCATATTCCAGGACCATATAATCCTGTTACATGAAATGCGCCAAAACCAAAGCAAGCCACTCCTGAAAGAAATAAATGAATTCCAAAAATCTTGGGCAAATCCAAAGAAGGTTTTCCTGTACGTTCATCACAAAAAATTTCTAGATCCCAATATACCCAATGCCAAATAGCTGCCAAGAAGCACAAGCCAGAAAACACGATATGTGCTCCGGCTACCCCTTCGTAACTCCAAATACCCGGATTCGTTATAGTCCCTCCTGTAATATTCCAACCGCCCCATGAATTGGTTATTCCTAAACGAGTCATGAAAGGTATAACGAACATACCTTGTCTCCACATTGGATCAAGAACAGGGTCGGAGGGATCAAAAACTGCTAATTCATATAGAGCCATGGAACCGGCCCAACCAGCAACCAGAGCAGTATGCATTATATGAACCGAAAGCAAACGACCGGGATCATTCAATACAACAGTATGAACACGATACCAAGGCAAACCCATGGAAATACCCCTTTATCAACGAAAAATAGACACTATGTAACTTTATTGCATTGGAAAAAACTATGTTACGGACCCCCCTTTTTAGGTAATTATTTCGGAGAAAGGATTAATATTTGTTCTATTCTGTTAGTAATAATGGAACAATTAGATTCATAGGAAAAAAGGGAAGCGGATCTATTCTATATCCGATAAGTACCAATACGCAATGGGGGTGAATCCGATTTTATATAAACCAAGATAGCTATTGTTGTTCATCATTCAGAAGCCCGTTCGTAAAAAGTTTCCTTTAATTTTTATTAATTCTTTCTTACTTTACTTTTATTTTATATTTTATTTTAGCTTATTCAACTTATGTATTAAATATGATTAATTTAAATATGATTAATATTAATAAAGTAGGAAAAAAAGATAATATTATTAAAAAAATGAAACCCCAGTCTTACGTTTCCACATCAAAGTGAAATAGAGAACTTCATTCTCTTTTTTTCATTTCATGCCTATTGGCGTTCCAAAAGTACCTTTTCGAAGTCCTGGAGAAGGAGATACCTCTTGGGTTGACATATAGTGCGACTTGTCAGATATATTGGGCTATATGGGATTTCCCCGTTTTCTCCCTCGATCGAGATATCCTCTGTTTCGCCCAAAAAGATTGATTGAATTATCATCAAAAATTTGTAACGCGAAGCGCAAAAAAGAAAGTGGAATTAAATGCAGGGAGTATTTAGATTGATATTAGATTATCAAAAATTTTTTATGGTTTACGTGATCGGACTAATAAAATTAAGTATCCAGGCTCCGTTTAGCAAAAACCCAATTGATATTTAATATATAATATTTTTATAATTACTACTTAATATGATATGAAAAATTATGATAAAAAATTCTATTAAAAAATACAAAAAATTGAAACAGGGTGATCTAAAACTGTTGATCAAATCAAATAATATAATTAAAAATTTGTTGACTATTTGACAGAAGACATGTGAAAGAAATGAATTGAAAAAAAAAGAAGGAGTAGTAAAAAAAAGACGCGGTATTTGGTTCATTTGTCCTATATGTGCAAATCAAAATCGGGCAAATTTTTACTTTTACTCGGAGTAGAGCATAAACCTAAAAAAATGGAATAAAAAAAGGAAGAAGCCCATTCAGGAACAAGAAAAAACCATCGCCATTTCAACTGAATCTCGATGAAAAAAAAATATCAATGAATCAAGTTAGTCTGACAGGCCTAATCAATCGTTTTATTATTTTATTATAGGATTATAATATCTAATAAAAGGGGCCAAAACTTATTTTTTCTTTTACTTTTAAAAGGGGAGCAAGCCCTTCCCTTATTAAGTTAGAAAGAAAAGCCTTCTCTGAAAAAACGGGGGGGGGTCGGAATCGACACATTGATTTTTTAACAATTTTTGTTGAACCGTATGCATCAAAAGGTGCCTGTACGGCTCCTAAGGAATAAAATTTTATCCTAATCAACCGACTTTATCGAGAAAGATTATTTTTTTTAGGCCAAGAGGTTGATACCGAAATCTCGAATCAACTTATTAGTCTTATGATATATCTCAGTATAGAAAAGGATACCAAAGATCTTTATTTGTTTATAAACTCTCCTGGTGGATGGGTAATATCTGGAATGGCTATTTATGATACTATGCAATTTGTGCGACCCGATGTACAGACAATAGGCATGGGATTGGCCGCTTCAATAGCATCCTTTATCCTAGTCGGAGGAGCAATTACCAAACGTATAGCATTCCCTCACGCTTGGCGCCAATGAGTTTTTTTATTTTCGAGAAAAAAATACTATGCCTTCGCCATCGGAAATATGAATTAGTTAAGTAATAATAGCATGGCACTTCGAATTCGATATGACATTTTTTAGATTAAAAAAAATTAGATTATATATTGAAAGAGTAGTATGAGATAAGGAAGGGGTATTTCAAATGATATCTTCCCTATTCGGGCACATCTCAGCGTCACAAACTTTGTTTTCACACCGGAAGCTTATTTAAAAAATTGATATTAAAAAAAAAGACACTTTGGGATTGCTGAATCATAGACGGATCAAAAAAATGATATATAAAGCAACGGAACCATCATAGTATTTTTTTTAACTCCTACAAAAAAGAAGGATGGTAATTGGATCATTTATGGATCTGCGTATAATACAACCTCTATTTTTTTTCTTTCGCCGAAAGGAAAGGCCAAAAACGTAAATTCCATTATGGAGCCGTATGCAATGCACAAAAAAAAGCCTGTACGGTTAGTCAAATTTCTCTGTTTTTTTGGTTATCTCGCCTCATTCTGCGAAATAGAAGAACCTTTTCTATTATATCATCAGGGTAATGATCCATCAACCCGCTAGTTCGTTTTATGAGGCACAAACGGGAGAATTTATCTTGGAAGCGGAAGAACTACTAAAACTTCGCGAAACCATCACAAGGGTTTATGTACAAAGAACGGGCAAACCTATATGGGTTGTATCCGAAGACATGGAAAGGGATGTTTTTATGTCAGCAACAGAAGCCCAAGCTCATGGAATTGTTGATCTTGTAGCGGTTCAATAAAAAATAAGAGCGATTTCATGCAAATCTACCATTGCTAATTTTATATCTTTTTAGATTAAAGGTTTAGTTTCATATTCTCTTCAATATATTTTTTTTAATATTGAAGAGAATCTTGAAAAGAAGTAATTCAGAATTAGCCGGTTAGAACCCATCTAAACCAGCCCATTATTTATATGATTCCGTATGCCAACCATTAAACAACTTATTAGAAATACAAGACAGCCAATCCGAAATGTCACGAAATCCCCAGCGCTTCGGGGATGCCCTCAGCGACGAGGAACATGTACTCGGGTGTATGTGCGACTCGTTTAGATCATAGACTGAAACAAAAAAAGGAAATTCTTTTTGAAATATCAAGGATCAGTACCTGTTAATAAAATAGAATGGAGGAACTTGATTCATTATTTCAATTCAAAAAGATGGATCATTCATATCTTCTATTGTGTCTGAAACTTATGGTTTACATTGGTGAAAATCCAATAAACTCCATTTTTTAGAAAACCCCCAGTGATAACAAATGGTTATCCATTAAGCGGGGGAAATTCCATTTTTTATTAAAAAGATTCCACTCTTGAAAGAAAAAAACGGACTAACAGGGTAAACGACCAAATCAATTTTAAAATGAAATACCGTTACTGTATAAAGTGGATCTCATTGTGAAAGACCTATTACTGGAATATTAATGGGGTAGAGCCAAAGAATGTGAATTGTACAAGTTACCAATAAATAGTATTGATTAATTAAAAGAAGGAGCTCCGGTGTATAGAGAGGACCTCACCGTTTTAGAAGTAACCATAGAAACGATGGAACCCACTATTTATACATTTCTATTTACTACTTTTTGTAGTTATTCTCTTTTTTTATATCAAGTATCAAGGCAATTTATCCTTTCAAAGCAAAGGAAAATACCTTGCAAAAAATAGTGGTGGGGAAGGTTAGAGTAGCAAAAGCCATTGGAATTTTTTTTTATACATTGGAATAATTCGTTTGGTTATTAATGACTAGTAAAGGGTAAAAGAATAACTAAAAAAAAGAATTAGTTATTCATCAAAGTTTGATTTATTCAATGACTAGAATTAAACGCGGATATATAGCTCGGAGGCGTAGAACAAAACTTCGTTTATTTGCATCAAGCTTTCGAGGGGCTCATTCACGACTTACACGAACTATGACTCAACAGAGAATAAGAGCTTTAGTTTCGGCTCATCGGGATAGGGGTAAAAGAAAAAGAGATTTTCGTCGTTTATGGATCACTCGAATAAATGCCGTAATTCACGAAATGGAGGTATTCTATAGTTATAACCAATTCATACACAATCTGTACAAGAAGCAATTACTTCTTAATCGAAAAATACTTGCACAAATAGCTCTATTAAATAGGAGTTGTCTTTATACGATTTCGAATGAGATCAAAAAATGAGGGGATTGGAAGAAATCCACTAAAATATTTGAAATAAAGTTCTAAGGAGAATAAGCTCGGGGAGGGTAGAATAGAAATTAGTATTATAAAAAAAAGTCGTCAAAACAAAACGAGGGTATATAGTCGTGAAAAAAAGAGTTTTTCTTTTCGACGATTCTTTTCTTTTTTTTTATGACAGACACAGACGTAACAATCAAATTTTGATTCTTGATTGGATTTGTCGAACAAAATATTAACCTCTTTTTTAATTCCTTCAGATTGGTATTCAATTGAAGAATAAGTCTATTTTTTTCTGGTTCTAAGGCTAGTAGTTCTAGGGGTCGACTCACTTCTTTCAAATTGTTTCTGATTATTAAGAAAAGGTAACAAAGATAAAATACGAGCTTGTTTTATAGCAATAGTAATTAATCGTTGTTGTTTTAAAGTTACTCTATTCACCCGTCTAGATAATATTTTTCCTTGTTCACTAATAAATCGACTAATTAAACTCATGTTTCTATAATCAATTCGATCCCCCGATTGGATCGGGGGCAAACGCCGACGAAAAGATCGCTTGGATTTAGTAAAAGGTCGCTTAGATTTATTCATAATTTTTTTATTCCTTACCTCTAAAATCCTATTTTGATCGGATCAAAATAAAAACGATTTCTATTTCTATATAGGATAGAGTTTCTATATAGAATTAAGAATATAGGATTAGATTTCTTTCTATTGATTTATTTGTTTATATTTATATATATGTAATAATACGTAGATACTATCATTATTCCTATTCTTAAAATAAAATTTGACATACAAGCACTCAATTTGATCTATTTCTTGATTTCCCCGTGAATTGTATGTTTATAGCAATAGGGACAGAATTTTCTCAATTCCAATCGACTAGGAGTGTTATGCCGATTCTTTTGAGTAATATATCTGGAAATTCCCGCCGATTCTTTCTTAATATCATTTCGAACACAACTGGTACATTCCAAAATAATTGTTACACGAACATCTTTACCTTTGGCCATGAAACCTCCTTTGGATTTATGATTCACCCCAATCTTCTATTTTCATTTTAGGATCCATAAAGAACAAGAACCAAAAAAATAGAAGCTGTTAATTAACTAAAAAAAATTTCTGAAATATTTCGTTGCAATGAATATTAATGAGTAATTAAATAAAAATAAAATAATAAGCAATACAATGATTTTTTGAAAACTATATTTAAAATCTTTGTACAGTATTTTTTTTAAGTATCTCGTAAGATACTCTTTCCCTAGCAACACTTTTTTTTTGTTCTATTACTAATTTAATTGGATCCTGAACCCTCGTTTTTATGACCTTTCGCCCCCCCTTTTTTTCTAATTATTTTTTTAGAATGCAAAATAATTAGAAAAGGGGGGATTAGTCCCCGATCGTTGATCGTATCTCTAAATTTTGTCACCCTTTCTGATGTTAATAACTAGAATTAAAAAAAGGGAAATGTTAATGCATCTGGAAATAAACGATTAATCTCTATTAATAAACCTGCTAACGAAACGAACCATAGAGTACTTAGTACCGGTGCTACGGAAAGATATGTTTTTAGATCTCGCATTTGAAATCCTCCTTCTTTCTTCTTTATTGTATTACAATATATATAGTAATATATATAACTATAGATGTACATGTAGTTAAGAAGTTCTTGTATTTCTATACGTAACCCCCATTTTCAAAATTAGAATTGAAATATTGTCTACTACAACGATCTTATAGATTCCATTTTCAAATGGAAACGCCTTTTTATGTAAAATTGAAATTGATAGAATTTTCCTAAAAAAAAGTAATTTTTTTAATTATATATATGTTTGTTATCTGATATGAGAAAAAAAAAAAGAAGGATGTGGAAAACAAGACAGGAATTCTCTACAATGACACTGTAAACCAATTGAAAGGGATGTAGCGCAGCTTGGTAGCGCGTTTGTTTTGGGTACAAAATGTCACGGGTTCAAATCCTGTCATCCCTACCTATTACTGCTCAGAAGAGCAGTAACGAGGGATCTATTTTAGATCTATCTTTTTTTAATAAAATTGGACATACATATAATTCTGAAATTTATGATATACTATGATATAGTATATACGTACAAAATTGATTCGGGTTAAAGAATGTCCTCTTTCTAGCCTTTTCGTTTTTTAGAAAAAACAAGAAAAGCGCTCTTAGTTCAGTTCGGTAGAACGTGGGTCTCCAAAAC